GTTATCATAGCTTACCCTAAAGCATAGCACTGAAAATGCTAAGACGGTACAAACCTGATTTAACATAAGGTCTTGGTCTTGAACCTCCTATTATCTACACCCTCTGATTATACATGCAAGCCTCATCAAAACGGTGAAACAGCCCTACACTCAAGCTAGGAGCAGGTATCAGGCAATAAGCCCATGACACCAAGCAAATTTAAGCCACACCCCCACGGGTCAACAGCAGTAGTTAATATTAGGCCATAAGCAAAAGCTTGACCTAGCAAGAGGATATATAGAGCTGGTTAATCTCGTGCCAGCGACCGCGGTTACACGACAAGCTCAAGATAATATAAACGGCGTAAAGCACGACTAAGACTACAGTACATAGTTAAGAACGAAGACCCCCGGGCCGTAAAAAGCCATAGGATATACTAACCACAACATCTTAACAACAAGACTATTCCAACTCGTGAAAGCTAGGACACAAACTAAGATTAGATACCTTACTATGCCTAGCCATAACATAACAATCAAATAACCAATTGTTCGCCAAATAACTACGAGTACAAACTTAAAATTTAAAAGACTTGACGGTACTTCACAACAACCTAGAGGAGCCTGTCCAATAACCGATACTCCACGATTAACCCAACCCGCCCTAGCCAATCAGTCTATATACCGCCGTCGCCAGCTTACCTTGTAAAAGAAATAAAGTGAGCTAAATAGACTATCACTAATACGACAGGTCGAGGTGTAACAAATGAGCGGGTAAAAGATGGGCTACATTTTCTAAAACAGAACATACGAATTAAGCTACGAAATTAGAAACTGAAGGCGGATTTAGCAGTATGTTAAGAATAAAATACTTAACTGAAACCAATGCAATGAAGTGCGTACACACCGCCCGTCATCCCTGTCAACAAAAAATAAAAATATATAATTATTCTATCTATGTTTAAAGCAGGGCAAGTCGTAACATGGTAAGCGTACTGGAAAGTGCGCTTAGAAACAAAAAGTAGCTTACAAAAAGCACTCGACCTACACTCGAACGACATTAAAATTAATCTTTTTGAGCTTAAATAACAACATACACAAACATCCATAAAACACCAAACAAACCATTTGACCCACCAAGTAGATGTGATCGAACAGTAATATATAAACCTAAAAGTACCGCAAGGGAAAACCATAAGCAACAAACAGCAAAGATAAATCCTTGTACCTTTTGTATCATGATTTAGCAAGCTAAATAAGACAAGAAGAATCACAGCCTATATTCCCGAAACCAAGTGAGCTACTTTAAAGCAGCTAATAGAGCAAACCCGTCTCTGTGACAAAAGAGTGGGAAGACTTAAAAGTAGAGGTGAAACGCCTATCGAACCTGGAGATAGCTGGCTACCCAAAAAAGAATCTAAGTTCTACTTTAGATCAAACTATAATCAATTATAAACTAAAGATAATCAATAGGGGTACAGCTCTATTGATCCGGGATTCAACCCGAATTTAAGAGAAACAAACATATTATTAAACCAGTAGACCTCAAAGCAGTCACCTAATAAAATATCGTTATAGAATTAATAAAAAAATCTAAATACTAAACAAAATCTCTAAACAAACTAAAGGTAATTCCATCTCCATGGAAGCTATTATGCTAATACTAATAATAAGAAATCACCTCTATAAACGCACTCCTCCACTAGAAACGGACAATCCACTAGCTATTAACAGACCAAAACAGGCCAAACAACCAACCAATACACATCCTTATACAAACTGTGACACCAACACAGGTGCGTTAAAAAGAAAGATAAAATATTATAAAAGGAACTCGGCAACCAAAGACCCCAACTGTTTAACAAAAACATAACCTTTAGCCAAACAAATATTAAAGGCAACGCCTGCCCAGTGAACAATTAAACGGCCGCGGTACCCTAACCGTGCAAAGGTAGCGTAATCATTTGTCTATTAATTGTAGACCAGTATGAAAGGCAAAATGAGGGTCTATCTGTCTCTTATAATAAATCAATTAAACTGATCTCCTAGTAAAAAAGCTGGGATACCTACATAAGACCAGAAGACCCTGTGAAGCTTAAACTAAACTATTAAACCTAATAATACTAACTTTCGGTTGGGGCGACCTTGGAAAAAAAAGAAACTTCCAAATACATGACCATAACTCACATACAGGCTTACAAGCCTAACAAGACCCAGCATAGCTGATTATTGAACCAAGTTACTCCAGGGATAACAGCGCTATCTTCTTCAAGAGTCCATATCAAAAAGAAGGTTTACGACCTCGATGTTGGATCAGGACATCCTAATGGTGCAGCAGCTATTAAGGGTTCGTTCGTTCAACGATTAATAGTCCTACGTGATCTGAGTTCAGACCGGAGCAATCCAGGTCGGTTTCTATCTATGACTCGCCCTACCCAGTACGAAAGGATCGGTAAAGCAGAGCCAATACTTAAGGCACGCTCTATAGTAAAAACAAAATACACAGCCCACCACCTAACCAAGATAAGGTTAATTAAGGACACCCCTTAATAATAATTAAAATCTTACTAAACACTATTAACCCAATCATATATATCCTCTCTATTCTTATCGCCGTTGCATTCTTAACCCTATTAGAACGCAAACTCATAGGCTATATGCAACATCGCAAAGGTCCTAGCATCGTAGGGCCAATAGGATTACTCCAACCTATCGCAGACGGACTAAAACTAATCACTAAAGAAACCACAAAACCAACTATATCCTCTCCAATCCTATTTACTCTATCTCCAATTATAGCCCTATCACTAGCTCTAATTTCTTGAGCACCAATACCCATACCAACCCCACTAATTAACATAAACCTAGGCCTTCTATTCATTATAGCCATATCAGGAATATTTACCTATTCTATCTTGTGGTCAGGATGATCCTCTAATTCAAAATACCCACTCATAGGGGCTATACGAGCCGTAGCCCAAATTATCTCATATGAAGTCACATTAGGACTAATTATTATCTCAATAGCCACTATCTCAGGCGGCTACTCCCTAACTACATTTTCAGAAACACAAGAAAATATATGATTATTACTCCCATCATGACCCATAGCTATAATATGATTTACATCAACCCTAGCAGAAACTAATCGATCTCCATTTGACCTAACAGAAGGAGAATCAGAACTAGTTTCCGGATTTAATGTAGAATTCTCAGCCGGACCATTCGCACTACTATTCCTAGCAGAGTATACTAACATTATTATAATAAACACCCTATCAACTATAATATTTATTAGCCCTAGTATAACAAACCCCCAACTATACACAATAAACCTAATAACAAAAACACTACTTCTAACAACCACATTCCTATGAATTCGCGCCTCCTACCCACGATTCCGATATGACCAATTAATACACCTCCTATGAAAACAATATCTCCCACTCACCCTAACCATATGCTTACTACACTCCTCCACCTCCATCGCACTATGCGGAATTCCACCACAATGGAAGCGTGCCCGAGAAGGGACTACATTGATAGAGTAGACACGGAACTAAAAACTCCCGCCTCCCTTAAAAAATATAGCTCTCCTAGGCCCATAAAAAATATAGCTCTCCTAGGCCCCCCCCCTACCCCCCCCAAAAATATGGCTCTCCCAGGCCCATAAAAAATATAGCTCTCCTAGGCCCCCCCCCTACCCCCCCCCGGAGGATTATTCCGGTTTTCCGCCTATTAATGTACTTCTTAAATTATTATATATACTTCACTATGTCTAATCATACATTAATGATTTGCCTCACGCCTAATAAACCAGAATCATCTTTTAATTTTTTAGTATAAGAATTTGGTATTAATCATATAAATTACCCCCTCATTTCCCAAACGTTCTATGGCTACAGGGATAGGTATTATTTATAATCATGAATATCCTGTTCCGAATGGTGTCCCTTAGTTTAGTCCAGCCCGAGAAACCCTCTATCCTTCCATATAAGGCATAACAGTCCCGCTTTTCACGTCCATATATAGTAGTCCCTCCCTTCAATGCCTTTTAACAGGCCACTGGTTACACTCTCAAGGTCATTTCGACGGCCCGGAACCATCCCTCCCTACTAGCTTTTCAAAAGGCCTTTGGTCGCACCCTTTATACTGGTACATATCACCTCATGTTCTTATCACGTATGCTCGCTCCACCCCTGGTAGGTCTTATTTCTCTCAGCTTTCATCTGGCACTCACTTGCCCGTTACCGTTCCCCTCACCGGGGCGTAGATTATCTAGTCCGGGTGGCGCTATATTCATGGCCTGGCATATTCCCTCCCCCGCGGATACATTCCTTCATGCTTGGTAGACATATTTTTCCCTCGATCAAGTTTCTATAATATTTTTTTATTATAGAAATCCCGGAGAAAACGCATTTTCTCCATTTCATTTTTTCAAAATCAAAAAAACTCGCAATCTACGAACTTTTTATAAATAATAACCTAGGCAAAACCTACACTTAGCCCTTTTTGGCACCCTTTTTCCCCCTCTCCGACGAGAATTTTATTAAACAAATCCCGGTCATATGCTTAATGACCGTAATTTCTCCACCTCTCATTTCTCCTTCCACGTTGAAAATTTTATTAAACAAATTACGGATATAAATTTAACCGCCTCAATTTCTCCACTTAATTTTTTCTCCAAAATTACCCCCTCCGACGAGAATTTTATTAAGAAAATTACGCATCTAATTTTAACCCTTCCTCACCCCCTCCCCGCCTCTCAACTCGACGAGAATTTTATTAAACAATTCACGGATAACAAACAATCACCACAATTCACCACCTATTTCTCATCCAAAATTTAATGTCTCTGTAAAAATTTTATTAAATAAATTACGGATAATATACCAATCACCACAATTCACCACCTATTTCTCATCCAAAATTTAATGCCTCTGTAAAAATTTTATTAAATAAATTACGGATAATATACCAATCACCACAATTCACCACCTAATTTTTATTCAAAATCTAATGCCTCTGTAAAAATTTTATTAAATAAATTACGGATAATAAATTAATCACCGCAATTTTTTCACATTATTCTCAGAGAAAAATTTCAAACGCCAAAAACATCCCGAACAGAAAATAGTCGTTTTTACCTAGAATAAACTAAAACACCAGAAATTTTATATAAATTAAGGTAGCAAAGCCAGGTTATGCAAAAGGCTTAAAACCTCTATACAGATGTTCAAATCATCTCCTTAATATCCTAGAAAGCTAAGACTTGAACTTAAATCTAAAAGCCCAAAACTTTTAATATTACCATTATACTACTCTCTACAGTAGGGTCAGCTAAACAAGCTATCGGGCCCATACCCCGAAAATGCCAAACCGGCCCCTACTAATTAACCCACTATCATGACTTATAATTACCCTAAGCATCATTCTAAGCACATCACTAATCACCTCTACAGCCCACTGACTTATAACGTGGGCTTGCTTAGAAATTAATACCCTATCTATAACGCCAATAATTTCTAAACCAAATCACCCACGAGCAACAGAAGCAGCAGCAAAATACTTTCTAACCCAAACTACAGCCTCTACCACTCTACTATTTGCAGCAACAATAAATGCTATAAATACTTCTAACTGAGAAATACACTTAACCTCACAACCAGCAGCAACAATAATCATCACCTTAGCCCTAATAATAAAAATAGCAGCCGCTCCCCTCCATTTCTGATTACCAGAAGTATCACAAGGCACAACAACACTATCCACCTTGACCATCCTAACATGACAAAAAATTGCCCCATTAACAGTTCTCTTAATCATCCATAATAAAACCAATATCACACTAATACTAACCTCAGCAATCATATCAGTAATTATTGGAGGACTCAGTGGACTAAACCAAACCCAGCTACGAAAACTAATAGCTTTCTCATCAATTACCCACACAGGCTGGATTATAGCCACATTAACAATAGCACCAAATATCTCCATTCTTACCTTTACCATCTATACTGTGGCTACAATACCAGTATTTATACTACTAAACACTACCAAAATAATAACAATTAAAGATATAGGAACCACATGAACTATATCACCACACCTTATATTAATAATATCAATTACAATACTATCTCTAGGAGGACTGCCTCCACTAACAGGGTTTATACCAAAATGACTTATCCTAAACAAAATAATTTACCTAAACATACCCATTGAAGCTACAATAATAGCTATTACCTCCCTATTAAGCCTATACGTTTATATACGACTTATCTACTTATCATCAATAACTATACCACCACACACTACACTTATATCATTAAAATGACGAATAGCCTCTAAAAAACATCAACTAATTTCCCCACTATTAACAATAATAACTGCCTTCCTCCTACCAATATCACCCAACATGTAGGAACTTAAGTTATACCTAAACTAGGGACCTTCAAAGCCCCCAAAAAAGACTGCTTTAGTTCCTGCCTAGAGCTTGCAGATATACTACATCCCCTGTTTGCAACACAGACGCTTTAATTAAACTAAAGCTCTCTAGATTAGCAGGCCTTGATCCCACAAAAACTAGTTAACAGCTAGCTGTCCAAACCGGCGGACTTTAATCTAGCTTCTCCGTTTTTGGGCGGGGGGAAAAAACGGAGAAGCCCCGGGCAGCTGCCAACTTCAGATTTGCAGTCTGACATGATTCACACCGCGGGGCCTGGCAGCAAGGTTGTAGTCCTATGGGTAATTTTACAGATTACCGCTTAAATCAGCCATACTGCCTGTGTTTATTACTCGTTGACTTTTCTCAACTAACCACAAAGATATCGGAACTCTATATCTTATTTTCGGAGCCTGATCCGGGCTAATTGGAGCCTGCCTAAGCATCCTTATACGAATAGAGCTAACTCAACCAGGGTCTCTATTTGGAAGTGACCAAATTTTTAATGTTTTAGTCACAGCTCACGCATTCATTATAATTTTCTTTATGGTAATGCCAATCATAATTGGCGGGTTTGGTAACTGACTAATTCCACTCATAATTGGAGCCCCTGATATGGCATTTCCACGAATAAATAATATAAGTTTTTGACTTCTCCCTCCAGCTCTTCTACTCCTACTATCATCCTCATACGTAGAAGCTGGCGCAGGCACCGGCTGAACAGTATACCCACCATTATCTGGAAATCTAGTACACTCTGGCCCATCAGTAGATCTAGCAATTTTTTCACTTCATTTAGCAGGAGCATCCTCTATTCTAGGGGCAATTAACTTTATTACAACATGCATCAATATAAAACCTAAATCCATACCAATATTTAATATCCCATTATTTGTTTGATCAGTATTAATTACTGCTATCATACTTTTATTAGCACTACCTGTACTAGCAGCAGCAATTACTATATTATTAACCGATCGAAATCTAAACACCTCATTTTTTGACCCTTGCGGGGGAGGAGACCCAGTACTATTCCAACACCTATTCTGATTTTTTGGCCACCCAGAAGTCTATATCCTTATTCTTCCAGGATTTGGAATTATCTCAAGTATTATCACATTCTACACAGGAAAAAAAAACACATTTGGCTACACAAGCATAATCTGAGCAATAATATCTATTGCGGTCCTAGGGTTTGTTGTATGAGCCCACCACATGTTTACAGTAGGCTTAGATATTGACAGCCGTGCTTACTTCACCGCAGCAACAATAATTATTGCAATCCCCACTGGAATCAAAGTATTTGGCTGATTAGCCACTCTGACCGGCGGACAAATTAAATGAGAAACCCCAATTTACTGAGCACTAGGCTTTATCTTCTTATTCACTGTAGGCGGGATAACAGGAATTATCCTAGCAAACTCATCATTAGACATTGTCCTACACGATACTTACTATGTTGTAGCACATTTTCACTATGTCTTATCAATAGGAGCAGTATTTGCTATTATAGGCGGACTAACTCACTGATTTCCATTATTTACTGGGTTTACACTAAATCAAACCATAACAAAAACCCAATTCTGGGTAATATTTACCGGAGTAAACCTAACCTTCTTTCCACAACACTTTTTAGGCCTATCCGGTATACCACGACGATACTCTGACTTCCCAGATGCCTTTACCCTATGAAACACTATCTCATCAATTGGATCAACAATCTCTCTTATCGCGGTTCTTATATCCCTGTTTATTGTCTGAGAAGCACTTACATGCAAACGAGAGCTTCAAATACCACTAGGAAAAAAAACCCACGTAGAATGGTTCTATGGCACACCACCACCACACCACACTCACACAGAACCAACATTTATACTAAATAACTCATACGCCTCTATCCGCGACCTCATTTCTTACATAGAATGACCTTGGCCCGAGAAAAGACAGAATAAAACTGCCATCTGTTAATTTCAAGTTAACCGCATATTTATGCTCTATTCCCGAGAACCTAGTAAATATTATTACATGGCCATGTCACAGCCAAATTACAGACTCTGTGGTACTCAATGCCATACGCAGCTCAATTAACACTACAAGAAGCCACAGGTCCAACCATAGAAGAGGTGGTTTTTCTTCATGATCATGTCTTACTCCTAACCTGCCTTATATCGCTAGTCATTATAATATTCGCCCTAACAGCAACTATAACAACACTCACCCATAATGATCCAACAGAAGAAGTCGAACAACTAGAAGCAGCCTGAACAGCTGCTCCTATTATAATTTTAATCCTAACAGCCCTCCCATCAGTCCGATCCCTGTACTTAATAGAAGAAGTTTTCGATCCATATTTAACTATCAAAGCAACAGGACACCAATGATACTGAAACTATGAGTATTCAGATAAAACTAAAATATCATTTGACTCATACATAATTCAGACAAAAGACCTACAAAGCGGCTCACAACGATTACTTGAAGTAGACCATCGTATAGTAATACCAGCAGGACTGCAAGCCCGAATCGTAGTAACCGCAGAAGATGTACTTCACTCTTGAACAATCCCATCCCTCGGGGTAAAAGTAGATGCAGTCCCAGGACGCCTAAACCAAATCCCACTTACCACATCACGAACTGGGGTATTCTTCGGTCAATGCTCAGAGATTTGCGGAGCAAATCATAGTTTCATGCCAATTGCAGTAGAAGCTATTCCACTATACTACTTTGAACAATGAATAACTAAAGATCAGTCACTAAGAAGCTTTTACAGCATCAGCCTTTTAAGTTGAAGAAGAAATACCCTTTCCTTGGTGACATGCCACAACTCGACACAGTCTATATCCTTTTTATTTATGTTTGAACTTGGCTAATTCTCTATCTTATTACACAAAAAGTAAAAACTTTCATAATTATTCTAAGTCCAAAGAAACAGCAACAAACAAAGATAAATAAGCCTTCACCTACGCTACCATGAACATAAATATGTTTGAACAATTTTCAAGTCCAGAATTTCTTATACTTCCATCAATACCACTATCAATACTACTTCCACTACTACTAATCTACCATAAACCAAAGCTTCTTGGAAATCGTATTACTACTGCTACCATCATTTTCCTAAAAACCATTATACTTAATATAACAAACCAATTAACCGCAGATGGACAAAAATGATGTCGAATCTTACTAAGCCTATTAATCATAATCCTATTATCAAATATCCTAGGACTCCTCCCATATACATTTACAACAACCTCACAGCTATCTATAAACATAGCTATGGCTATTCCACTATGACTAGCCACAGTAATTACCGGAATTACTAAAAAACCAACACAAGCCCTAGCCCATATACTACCAGAAGGTTCTCCAACCACATTAATCCCATTCATAATTATAATTGAAACTATTAGCCTGTTTATACGACCATTAGCATTAGGGGTACGACTCACAGCTAATATTACAGCAGGTCACCTTCTTATAACTATAGTTAGCTCAGCAACATTAAATTTTATCAGCACTAATATATTACTAAGCTTCCTAACATCTATCCTATTATTCATACTTATCCTACTAGAACTAGCAGTAGCCTGTATTCAAGCATATGTGTTTGTACTACTAATTATTCTTTATCTACAAGAAAACACATAATGACCCACCAACTCCATCAATATCATCTAGTTGACCCCAGCCCATGGCCCTTAACAGGGGCCATGGGCTCATTGCTTGTGGCCTCAGGACTAGCCATTTGATTTCACACTAATACTATGACTGTACTTAAACTTGGTCTATTAACAATTATCCTTACTATGATCCAATGGTGACGAGATGTTATCCGAGAAAGCACCTATCAAGGACATCATACCAAAGGCGTACAAAAAAACATACGTTACGGAATAATCCTATTTATCACATCAGAGGTCTTCTTCTTCCTCGGTTTCTTCTGAGCATTATACCATGTTAGCCTAGTCCCAACCCCAGAATTAGGAGCAGAATGACCACCTGTGGGAATCACCCCACTAGATCCAATAGAAGTCCCACTACTTAATACAACAGTACTTCTATCATCAGGGGCAACAATTACCTGGTCACACCACACAATAATAAAAGGAAATAAAAAAGAAGCAATCTATACCTTAATAATTACAATTCTTCTTGGAGTCTACTTCACAGCCCTACAAATATCTGAATACCAAGAAACCCCTTTTACTATCTCAGACAGTGTCTATGGCTCATTATTCTTTGTAGCCACAGGATTTCATGGACTTCATGTACTAATCGGCACCTCATTTCTATTAGTATGTATACTACGACTAATACAAAATCACTTTACAACTACACATCACTTTGGATACGAAGCAGCAATCTGATATTGACACTTCGTAGATATTGTATGATTATTCCTATATATTTCAGTATACTGATGGGGGTCCTATTTCTTTAGTATAGTAGTATAAATGCCTTCCAAGCATTAGGACCCCTAAGGGAAGAAATAATAAACCTCCTAACCCTTATTATTATAACCATACTAACATCAATAACATTATACATAATTAACACCTATATAACTAATAAACCTGATATTAATAAACTATCACCATATGAATGCGGCTTCGATCCAACAGGAAATGCTCGCTCACCCGTGTCTGTCCAATTTTTCTTAATCGCTATTCTCTTTATTCTTTTTGATCTAGAAATCGTACTCTTACTTCCAATCCCATGAAGCACAAGTACAAACCCACCAAACACCACTATCATACTAATCACAGCCCTACTGATAATTCTTACCTTAGGCCTTCTATATGAGTGACTACAAGGAGGACTAGAATGAACAGAGTACTGAGATAGTCTATCAGATGTCCGATTTCGACCCGGAAGAACTTAAACATTAAGTCCCAGTAATGGAACTAACTAAAACTATATTATACACAGCATTTATTATCACCCTTGTAAGCCTATCCATACAACACAAACACCTTATACTAGCACTTATATGCGTAGAATCAATACTACTTATTATATTCACAATATTAGTACTTTTTACCTCAACTTCATTAACAATATCGCAAATTCCAATACCCATTATCCTTCTTACAATCTCTGTGTGTGGGGCTGCTGTCGGATTAAGCCTAGTAGTAGTAACTACACGAACCCATGGAAGCGACTTCCTAAATAACCTAAATCTTCTATAATGCTCAAAATTATCTACATAACTACTATACTAATTCCAACTACACTTATACTTAAACCAAAAATACTTTACTTAATTTCAACAACCTACTCATTCCTACTTGCTCTTATTAGCCTCAGCTATTTTGAACCCTCCTCAAATTCCTATCTTTATCTAGACTCTACCTCAACTCCATTATTTATTCTATCATACTGACTTCTTCCATTAACAATAATAGCAAGTCAATACGCAATAATTAAGGAACCAATTCAACGACAACGAACTTTCCTAATAATATTAACCCTCCTCCAACTCTTTATCTCATTAACATTTATAGCCTATAACTTAACCATAATATATATTATATTTGAAGCCACCCTAATCCCAACCCTAATTATTATTACACGATGGGGACAACAAGCAGAGCGATTAACCGCCGGTACTTACTTTATACTTTATACTATAACAACATCAATACCACTACTAATTATAATTTTATTCCTAAATAACTTATCAAATACCCCAACAATATTTATTCCAATAACCATACCAACCAACCCATCAACAGAGCTTATATTCTGATTAGCATGCTTAACAGCCTTCCTGGCAAAAATACCAATTTATGGCCTTCATCTATGACTCCCAAAAGCCCACGTAGAAGCCCCGATCGCAGGGTCTATGGTTCTAGCTGCTATTTTACTTAAACTCGGCGGATACGGTATTATTCGAATTATACAAATCTTACCAATAACAAAAACAGACATGTTTTTACCATTCATTATTCTTGCCTTATGGGGGGCAACCCTTGCCAGCCTTACCTGCCTACAACAAACAGATCTAAAATCACTCATTGCATACTCATCTATCAGTCACATGGGGCTAATTATTGCCGCAATTATAATTCAAACACAATGAAGCCTGTCTGGAGCCATAGCTTTAATAATTGCACACGGCTTTACCTCATCAACACTCTTCTGCCTAGCTAATATCATATATGAACGAACAAAGACTCGAATCATAATCCTTACACGCGGATTTCACAATATTCTACCAATAATTACAGTGTGGTGGCTTCTGTCCAACCTAATAAACATCGCTATACCACCAACTATAAACTTTACAGGAGAACTAATAATTGCATCATCATTATTCAACTGATGTCCAACAACAATCATTATTATAGGTCTACTTATACTCATTACAGCCTCATATTCCCTACATATATTTTTATCCACACAAATAGGTACACCAATACTCAATTCCCATACAACACCAACACACCAACGAGAACATCTCCTTATCACACTCCATATTATCCCATTAATACTTGTCTCATTAAAACCAGAACTAGTAATAAGGTGTGCGTAATTTAAAAAAAATATCAAGCTGTGACCATGACAATAGGAACTATGTTCCTCACACACCCATAGAGGGTGCCATAAGATCTGCTAACTCTTTAATCTGGAACCAACACCCAGCTCCCTCTACCAAAGGATAATAGTTTTCCACTGGTCTTAGGCACCATAATTCTTGGTGCAAATCCAAGTGGTAGAATATGAACCTAATAACCCCAACAATCACACTTGCCATTATCCTATCATTACTGATAACAACTCTACAAACACCCATACACCACACTAAAAACAATCTTATACTTCTATTCATTATTAGCCTAATCCCGGTCAACTCGCTACTAAAAAACAATAATGAACTTACACTAACATTATCACCACTAATCATTACACCAACAGAAAACATTAATCTCTCTATTACACTAGACACCGCATCACTCCTATTTTTACCAATTGCCCTGTTTATCACATGATCAATCACAGAGTTCTCTCTATGGTATATAAACACCGACCCATATAATAATAAATTTATTAAATACCTTCTAATCTTCCTAATTGCTATATTAGTAATTATCACAGCAAATAATATATATCAACTGTTTATTGGCTGAGAAGGTGTTGGTATTATATCATTTCTTCTTATCGGCTGATGATCTGGACGCCAAGACGCTAACACAGCAGCCCTCCAAGCTATTATCTATAACCGTATTGGAGACATCGGACTCATTATAACAACTCTATGACTTATATCATCAACATCTATCAACATACAAGAACTAATAATACAACACGAAACAATAAATACAGCCCCAGCAGCAGGACTACTAGCCGCAGCCATAGGAAAATCAGCACAATTCGGATTACACCCATGACTCCCATCAGCCATAGAAGGCCCAACACCAGTATCAGCCTTACTTCATTCCAGTACAATAGTAGTAGCCGGGGTGTTTCTACTAATTCGACTTAATCCAATTCTACAAAGTAATAAAACCACACTAACAATTACCTTAATCATCGGAGCAATAACAACCATATTTGCTGCAGCTGCAGCAACAACCTATATAGATATTAAAAAAATTATTGCATTATCAACTACAAGTCAATTAGGACTAATAATAACAATAATCGGCCTAAACCAACCGAATCTAGCACTATTACACATAATCACTCACGCTTTCTTCAAAGCACTACTATTTTTATGCTCAGGCTCCTTTATCCACAATCTTAATAATGAACAAGATATACGAAAAATAGGAGGCCTACTTAAAACCCTGCCTATAACCTCTTCATTCCTAATTATTGCAAGCCTATCACTTATAGGCATACCATTCTTATCCGGATTTTACTCAAAAGACACTATTATTGAAACAATAACTAACTCCCACACTAACTCATGAACTCTTACAATAACATTAATTGCCACCATTCTTTCTGCCTACTACAGCACACAAATTATTTTATCAACATTAACAGGATACCCACGCACAAATCATAACATAAACAATGAGACTAAAAATATTACAAATCCCCTTTCACGTCTAATAGTAATATCTATTATATTAGGCATATTAACAAAAATCTCATCATTACAAACCACAACAACCATTACTATGCCTAAAATAATTAAATTAACTGCACTTAGCGCCACTTTAATAGGAATAATACTATCAAAAGACTTCTATCAAATCAATAGTCTATTAAAACCACAAAAATTAAATACTCTAACCCTCTTCTTTAATCAACTAGCCTTCTATAACATCCCTCATCGAATAATAACAATAAACACAATAAAAATAAGTCAACAAATCTCAACAGAACTAATAGACCTCTGAATACTAGAAAACTTAGGACCCAAAGGACTATCAAATTCTATTATACCAATAATCCATCTATCCACACAACAAAAAAATATAATTAAAAATTATCTAACCACATTCACCATAACTACTATAATTACCACCATACTAATTTTAATCTAAATGAACGAAATCCTCCCAATCGAGATCAACTAAGAATAACTAAAATAGAAAAAAGAACCACCAATAAACCTCAAGAACACACCAACAAACCTAACCCCCCTCCAAAGTAAAAAACACCACTACCATTAACCTCTAGACATACCAAATCCTCTCAATTAACATAAACTAACAAACCCTCAACTCCACCCATTAACGCCCATCATAAATAACCAACAATCAAAATAAACATAAAAACAACAAAATACTTAAATTTAACAACCCCATGAATATCCACTTCATCCTTCTCAATACTTACACAATAGCTAAAAACTACAATTAAACCACCAAGATAAACAATATATATAATCAGAGCAGAAAAAGTACGACCAAGTATAACCATAAAAATACAACAAAAAAAAGAAATCCCTATAAGAACCACTACACCATGATACGGCACCACTGTTACACCTAAAACTAAAACACTAAAAACTATAAAAACTAAAACTATACCAAATAAATAACTCATAATAATCATAATTCTTGCTCATTAGAGACCTGTGGCATGAAAAACCACCGTTGTTAATCAACTACAAAAATGTCTAGCCAACACATACTAATACTATTTAATCTCCTACCAGTAGGACTAAACATCTCCACTTGATGAAACTTTGGCTCAATACTATTAGCCTGTTCAACACTACAAATTTTAACCGGATTCTTTTTAGCAATCCACTACACAGCCAATATTAACTTGGCTTTCTCGTCCATTGTCCATATCACACGAGATGTACCATACGGATGAATCATACAAAATTTACATGCAACCGGCGCATCTATATTTTTTATTTGCATCTACATTCATATCGCACGGGGACTATACTATGGCTCCTATCTAAATAAAGAAGTCTGATTATCAGGAGTTATTCTACTTACCATACTCATAGCAACAGCATTCTTCGGTTATGTTCTACCATGAGGACAAATATCATTCTGAGCCGCAACAGTCATTACTAACCTATTAACAGCTGTTCCATATCTTGGAACCTCATTAACAACCTGACTTTGAGGGGGTTTCTCAATTAACGATCCAACTCTTACACGATTCTTTGCACTCCATTTTATCCTTCCATTTACTATTATCTCACTATCATCCGTTCATATTATATTCCTTCATAATGAAGGCTCTAATAACCCACTAGGAACAAACTCAGATATTGATAAAATTCCATTTCATCCCTACCACTCTTATAAGGACATTCTCATATTAACTATTTTAATCTCCATAATATTTATAGTTTTATCATTTATCCCAAACATTTTTAATGACCCAGAAAACTTTTCCAAAGCCAATCCTATAATCACACCACAACACATCAAACCAGAATGGTACTTCCTATTCGCCTACGGCATCCTCCGATCAATTCCAAATAAACTAGGAGGAACCTTAGCCTTAATTATATCAATCGCCATTCTCATTATTATACCACTTACACACACATCCAACCTACGATCCATGACCTTTCGACCATTCACCCAATTACTATTCTGAATACTAATTACCACATTCATAACAATTACTTGGGCAGCTACTAAACCAGTAGAGCCCCCATTCTCACTAATTAGTCAAACTACTTCGTGCTTATACTTTCTATTTTTTATCCTATGTCCCATCCTAGGCTGATCAGAAAATAAAATCATAAACACCTAACAGCCGCTCTGGTAGCTTAAACTTTTCTAAAGCCTTGTTCTTGTAAACCAAAGCCGGGTCACACCCCCAGAGCATCAAAGAGAGACTCTCTATCTCTAGCCCCCAAAACCAGTATTTTAACTTAAACTACTCTTTGAATAAAAAATATAGCTCTCCTAGGCCCCCCCCCTACCCCCCCCAAAAATATGGCTCTCCCAGGCCCATAAAAAATATAGCTCTCCTAGGCCCCCCCCCTACCCCCCCCCGGAGGATTATTCCGGTTTTCCGCCTATTAATGTACTTCTTAAATTATTATATATACTTCACTATGTCTAATCATACATTAATGATTTGCCTCACGCCTAATAAACCAGAATCATCTTTTAATTTTTTAGTATAAGAATTTGGTATTAATCATATAAATTACCCCCTCATTTCCCAAACGTTCTATGGCTACAGGGATAGGTATTATTTATAATCATGAATATCCTGTTCCGAATGGTGTCCCTTAGTTTAGTCCAGCCCGAGAAACCCTCTATCCTTCCATATAAGGCATAACAGTCCCGCTTTTCACGTCCATATATAGTAGTCCCTCCCTTCAATGCCTTTTAACAGGCCACTGGTTACACTCTCAAGGTCATTTCGACGGCCCGGAACCATCCCTCCCTACTAGCTTTTCAAAAGGCCTTTGGTCGCACCCTTTATACTGGTACATATCACCTCATGTTCTTATCACGTATGCTCGCTCCACCCCTGGTAGGTCTTATTTCTCTCAGCTTTCATCTGGCACTCACTTGCCCGTTACCGTTCCCCTCACCGGGGCGTAGATTATCTAGTCCGGGTGGCGCTATATTCATGGCCTGGCATATTCCCTCCCCCGCGGATACATTCCTTCATGCTTGGTAGACATATTTTTCCCTCGATCAAGTTTCTATAATATTTTTTTATTATAGAAATCCCGGAGAAAACGCATTTTCTCCATTTCATTTTTTCAAAATCAAAAAAACTCGCAATCTACGAACTTTTTATAAATAATAACCTAGGCAAAACCTACACTTAGCCCTTTTTGGCACCCTTTTTCCCCCTCTCCGACGAGAATTTTATTAAACAAATCCCGGTCATATGCTTAATGACCGTAATTTCTCCACCTCTCATTTCTCCTTCCACGTTGAAAATTTTATTAAACAAATTACGGATATAAATTTAACCGCCTCAATTTCTCCACTTAATTTTTTCTCCAAAATTACCCCCTCCGACGAGAATTTTATTAAGAAAATTACGCATCTAATTTTAACCCTTCCTCACCCCCTCCCCGCCTCTCAACTCGACGAGAATTTTATTAAACAATTCACGGATAACAAACAATCACCACAATTCACCACCTATTTCTCATCCAAAATTTAATGTCTCTGTAAAAATTTTATTAAATAAATTACGGATAATATACCAATCACCACAATTCACCACCTATTTCTCATCCAAAATTTAATGCCTCTGTAAAAATTTTATTAAATAAATTACGGATAATATACCAATCACCACAATTCACCACCTAATTTTTATTCAAAATCTAATGCCTCTGTAAAAATTTTATTAAATAAATTACGGATAATAAATTAATCACCGCAATTTTTTCACATTATTCTCAGAGAAAAATTTCAAACGCCAAAAACATCCCGAACAGAAAATAGTCGTTTTTACCTAGAATAAACTAAAACACCAGAAATTTTATATAAAT